AAAGATCTCTTATTCTAGATATACTCGAAAAAAGGACTCAATTGTATAATGATAAGACTAAAAAAAAAAACTTACCTAAAATATATGATCCTTTATTACATGGGCTTTATCGTGGAAGACTAAAAAAAAAAAATTCACCCATAATCCTAAATAAAACTTATATCAAAAATAAGATGGGAATACTTTGGATAAATAAGGTTCACAATAGAATTCTTTTTAATGATTATGAAAAATTTGACCAGACAATAGATCGAGTTAATCAAAAATCATTTTCAAGAGAGGAGGTAGGGTCCTTATTTACAGAACACGAACGAGAAAAAATCGATTCAGAAGAACGAATAAAAATTTTAAATTTTTTATTCGATGCAGTTATAACCGACCCCGATGATAAAAAATTTCGAAAAAAATCGATAAAAGAAATTAGTAAAAGAGTTCCTCGGTGGTCATACAAATTAATCGATAATTTAGACCAAGAACTGGGAGAATACGACGAAAATCTAAGAGGGGAGCATGCATTTCGTTCACGAAAAGCCAAACGTTTAGTGGTTTCTGTTGATCACCAGACAAAAGAGGATGTGACCTTGCCACATTATTTGGAACAATCGGATTTTCGTCGATATATAATCAAAGGTTCCCTGCGCGCACAAAGACGTAAAACTTTTATTTTGAAACCGGTTCAAGCAAATGTCCATTCCCCTCTTTTTTTGAACAGAATAGACAAACTCCTTTATTTGCCTTTTGATATTTCCGGATTGATGAAAATAATTTTTAGAAATTGGATGTGGAAAAATAACGACCACAAATTTTCTGATTATACAAACGAAAAGCCAATAAAATTGGATAAAAAAACAAAAAAGAAGTCAAAAAAAAAAAGATACGCAACACAAGAAAGGGTACGTATAAAACAAGCAGAAGGCTGGGATAAGCGTTTCCTTACTCGAATACTAAGAAGCTCTATGTTAGTAATTCAATCAATTCTTAGAAAATATATTATATTACCTTCATTGATAATAGCTAAAAATTTGGGTCGAATACTATTATTCCAAGATCCTGAGTGGTACGAGGATTTTAAGGATTGGAGGCGGGAAATTTATGTTAAGTGCACTTATAGTGGTGTTAATTTATCTGAAACAGAATTTCCGAAAAACTGGTTAACAGAAGGTATTCAGATAAAGATCCTATTCCCTTTTCGCCTGAAACCTTGGCACAGATCTAAGACTAAGATACAAACCTCTCAGAAAGATGCAAAAAGGGAAGAAGAAGCTGATTTTTGTTTTTTAACAGCTTCGGGATTGGAAACTGAAATGCCCTTTTGTTCTCCCCGAAAACGACGTTCGTTTTTTGAACCCATTTTTAAAGAACTAAAAAAAAAAATATTGAAAACTAAGTTTTTTAGAATTTTAAGGGTCTCCAAAGAAGGAAAAAAAAAAGAACTTTCAAAAAGAAACTTGAAAGAAATCGATGAATTGTGTGAAACTAAAAAAAATTCGATACTTAGTAATCAGAAGATTCACGAATCGTCTAGTGAAATTCCATCTATGGATTGTCCAAATTTAGCCCGTACCGAAAAAAAAATGAAAGCTCTCACTATTAGAACAAGCAGAATACGAAATCAAATATATAAAATTACAAAAGCAAATAAAAAAGGCTCGCTAACTCAAGAAACAAATATTAGTTCGAACAAACCAACTTATTCTGCTAAAATATTAGACTCATCAAAAAAGATTTTGAAGATATTCAAAAAAATAAATACTCGATTAGCCCGTAAATCCTATTTTTTTGTAAAATTTTTTATTGAAAAGCTATACAGAAAATTTTTTTTAGCCACCCTTACTATTCCAAGAATCAATGCAAAATCTTTTCGTGAATCAACAAGAAAAAAAATAAAAATTTTTGAGAAAAACATCCACAATAATGAAGAAAATCCGGAAATAATTAATAAAACAAATCAAAATAAAATTCACTTTATTTCGACTGTCAAAAAATTACTTTTGAAGATTAGTAATAAGAACTCAAAGATTTCTTGGAATTTATCCGCTTTTTCACAATCACAAGCATATGTATTTTACAAATTGTTACAAGCCCAAATTTTTAACTTTTCTAATTTAAGACCTATTCTTCAATATCACGGAACATCTCTATTTCTTAATAATGAAATAAAATATTTTTTTGACAAACACGGAATATTTAATTACCAATTAAGACATAAGCCCTTTTGGCATTTTGGAAGGAATCTATGGAAAAACTGGTTAAGCAATCATTATCAATATGATTTATCTCGGATTAAATGGGCTAGATTAGTACCACAAGAATGGCGAAATAGAGCCCATCAACGCTGTATGGCTCAAAATAACGATTTCACTAAAAGATATTCATATGAAAAAAACGGATTAACTCATTGCCAAAAACAACATTTTTTTGAAGCAGACTCATTACATAATAAAAAATCGAATTTTAAAAAACACTATAGATATTCTCTTTTATCATCTAAATCGATTAATTATGAAGATAAGAAAGACTCATATATTGATAGATCACTAGGCCAAGTAAATAATAAAGAAGAGTATTATTATAATTACAATATAAAGAAAGGAAATTTATTTGCTATGCTGGGAGGTATCCCTAGCAATAATTATCCAGGAGAAGATGATATTATGGATATGGACAAATTCTTGTATAGAAAATATTTTGATTGGAGAATTCTTAATTTTTATCTTCGAAATAAGGTCAATATTGAAGCCTGGATTGATATGGATACTGGTACCAACAGTAAGCCAAATACTAAGATTGGGTCCGATAATTCTAAAAAAATTGATGCAATTAATAAAAGAGGCCCTTTTTATCTTACAATTCATCAAGATGAAGAAATTAACCCATCCAACAAAAAAAAAACACTTTTTGATTGGATGGGAATGAATGAAGAAATACTAAGTTGTCCTATATCAAACCTGGAGCCTTGGTTCTTTACAGAATTTGCGCTACTTTTTAATGCATATAGAACAAAACCGTGGATCATACCAATCAAATCACTTCTTTTCAATTTTAATGGAAATGGTAAAAAAATTCTAACCGGAAAAAAAGAAGCGTATCTTTTTATATCATCCAATCAAAAAGAATATCTTGAATTAGCGAATCAAAGTCAAGAAGAAAAAGAGCCCGCAGACCAAGGAAATCCGGAATCAGATGCACAAAACCAAGTAAGTCTTGGATCAGTTCTCTCAAACCACGAAAAGGATGTTGAAGAAAATTCGACGAGATCGGACAGGAAAAAACATATAAAGAAAAAGCAATACAAGAGAGAAACAGACGTACAACTTGATTTCTTCCTAAAAAAATATTTGTGTTTGCAATTGAGATGGAGAGGTACTGTTTCTTTAAGGGAAAAAATACTCAATGATATGAAAGTATATTGTCACCTGGTTCGACTGATAAATCCTAGCGACGTTACTATAGCCTCTATTCAAGGAGGAGAAATTTGTTTGGATATTTTGATCACTAAGAAGGATTTCGCTCTTACAGAATTTACGAAAGGGGGAATGCTTATTATCGAACCTCGTCGTTTGTCTGTAAAAAATGATGGACAATTTTTGATATATCAAATCGTAGGTATTTCATTGGTTCATAAGAATAAGCGCAAAATTACTAAAAGATACCACGAAAAGGGCTATGTTGATAAAAAAATTATTAATGAATTTATTGCAAAACATCAAAAAATGACTGGAAATAGAAACAAAAATCATTATGATTTGCTTGTTCCTGAAAATATTTTATTCCCTAAACGTCGTAGAGAATTAACAACTCTAATTTATCTCAATTCAAAAAAGCAAAACGGTATGGGGAGAAATCCATTATTTTGTACTAACGTAAAAAGCAGGAGTTACTTTTTGGATAAAAACAAAGATTTTTCTAGAGAGAAAAATCAACTAATTAAATTAAAGTTCTTTATTTGGACCAATTCTCGATTAGAAGATTTAATTTGTATGAATCGCTATTGGTTTAATACCAATAATGGGAGTCGTTTCAGTATGGTAAGGGTACATATGTATCCACGATTGAAAACTCGTTAATAGTTTCCTATCGACCGTGTCCCTTTTTGGGACATGAAAACAAAGAAATGGATACATGTCTTGTCTTCCATTCCAGTCTGATACAAGATACCAATTTAATGGCGTACATATTAATTAGATCCATAAATGAATCAAGAAGCTATTTTTTTTTTAGGTCCAATTTTTCTGTTTTGTAGAAATATACCATCCTTTTTGATCCCAATCAAATTGAAAATTGAATTGATTATTGATTTTCTAGCAAGTTCATAACGAACTTAAGATTATTGTATATATCAAATTCAAGTAACTAGTATTATTATCACTGATCAGTAAAACTCATCTTCAAAAAGGAGGGAGAGAGGGTTTCTTTTTATGGTAAAAAATTCATTCGTCTCAGTTATGTTTCAAGAAAAAAAAGAAGAAAACTGTGGATCGGTTGAATTTCAAGTATTAGGTTTCACTAATAAGATACGTAGACTTACTTCACATTTAGAATTACACAGAAAAGACTTTTTATCTCAAAGGGGTCTACGGAAAATTTTGGAAAAACGCCAACGTCTACTAGTGTATTTGTCAAAGAAAAATCGAGTACGTTATAAAGAATTAATTAGTAAGTTGAATATTCGGGAGTCAAAAAATCGTTAATTTGAAAAAAAAAAAATTTTCGAATTATTTGATTTTGAATCTTGATGAACTTTTTGTTGTTTTCAACAATTCATGTAAGAATGAATCGAGTAAAAACCTATGAGTATACTAGCTACAGAAAAAGAATTTATGATAGTCAATATGGGACCTCACCACCCGTCAATGCACGGTGTTCTTCGTCTTATCGTTACTCTAGATGGTGAAGATGTTATTGACTGTGAACCAATATTGGGTTATTTACACCGAGGGATGGAAAAAATTGCGGAAAACCGAACAATTATACAATATCTGCCTTATGTAACCCGTTGGGATTATTTAGCTACTATGTTCACCGAAGCAATAACAGTAAATGGACCCGAACTCTTGGGAAATATTCAAGTACCCAAAAGAGCCAGCTATATCCGAGTAATTATGTTGGAGTTGAGTCGTATAGCTTCCCATCTGTTATGGCTTGGCCCTTTTATGGCAGATATTGGTGCACAGACTCCTTTCTTCTATATTTTCAGAGAAAGAGAATTAGTATATGATCTGTTCGAAGCTGCCACCGGTATGCGGATGATGCATAATTATTTTCGTATCGGAGGAATAGCGGCTGATTTACCTCATGGTTGGATAGATAAATGTTTGGATTTCTGCGATTATTTTTTAATGGGGGTTGCTGAATATCAAAAACTTATTACGCGAAACCCTATTTTTTTAGAACGAGTTGAAGGAGTAGGCATTGTTGGTGGAGAAGAAGCAATAAATTGGGGTTTATCCGGACCAATGCTACGAGCGTCTGGAATAGAATGGGATCTTCGTAAAGTTGATCATTATGAGTGTTATGACGAATTTGATTGGGAAGTCCAGTGGCAAAAAGAAGGAGATTCGTTAGCTCGTTATTTAGTCCGAATCAATGAAATGGCGGAATCTATAAAGATTATTCAACAGGCTTTAGAAGGAGTTCCAGGAGGACCCTATGAAAATTTAGAAATTCGATGTTTTGATATAGAAAGCGATCCAGAATGGAATGATTTTGAAGATCGATTCATTAGTAAAAAGCCTTCTCCCACTTTTGAATTGACGAAACAAGAACTTTATGTGAGAGTAGAAGCCCCAAAAGGGGAATTGGGAATTTTTCTGATAGGAGATCAAAGTGTTTTTCCTTGGAGATGGAAAATCCGCCCCCCGGGTTTTATCAATTTGCAAATTCTTCCTCAGTTAGTTAAAAGAATGAAATTGGCTGATATTATGACAATATTGGGTAGTATAGATATTATTATGGGGGAAGTTGATCGTTGAAATGATAATTGATACAACAGAAGTACAAGATATCAATTCTTTTTCCAGGTTGGAATCCCTGCAAGAGGTCTATGGAATCGTGTGGGTGCTTGCTCCTATTTCGACTCCGGTAGTGGCAATCACAATAGGTGTCCTAGTAATTGTGTGGTTAGAAAGAGAAATATCCGCAGGAATACAACAACGTATTGGGCCTGAATACGCCAGTCCCTTGGGAATTCTTCAAGCTTTAGCAGATGGGACAAAACTACTTTTCAAAGAAAACCTTCTTCCATCTAGAGGAAATAGTAGTTTATTCAGTATTGGACCATCTATAGCAGTCATAGCAATTCTACTAAGTTCTTCAGTAATTCCTTTTAGTCATAACCTTGTTTTAGCTGACCTCAATATCGGTATTTTTTTATGGATTGCCATTTCAAGTGTTGCCCCTATTGGACTTCTTATGTCAGGATATGGATCAAATAATAAATATTCCTTTTTAGGCGGTCTGCGAGCTGCTGCTCAATCGATTAGTTATGAAATACCATTAACTTTATGTGTTTTATCAATATCTCTACGTGCGATTCGCTAAAACCTAAGCTTTTAGTTTTCCTATTGTTTTGCTTTTCGTTCTAGAAAAAAAAGAACTTGAATAGAAAAATAGAGATCTTCTGTTTTTTATTCATTTATTCTTTAAGGTTACTAAATTAGGTTAATAAAAGAAATTTGATAGTTATATATGAGTGAAAGAAAACAACTTTTTAATTCGCAGTACAAGTGGCTTAAGTCTCATTTCCTATGTACAAGCATTAAGGGGAAATAAACAAAAGGAAAAGTGGAGGAAGCCCCTTACCCCAAGATTAGTTGATTGATCATCCTAGCTTGAAGCGGGCTCAAAAGACCAACCTTATGGAATTTGCTTTAGCGTCTGTATGTATTACAATACATATAGATTACGGAGGTTGAAAACACAAAATGGGTGGATAGGAAGGAACAACAAAAAACACACAACGGATTAGTAATGTAGATTATGATTATGTCAATTCTCTAAAAAGATACTTCTGCATAACATAAAAAGAATACTAATTGGGGCTTAAAGTTGGTAGAAATGATCAGGCAGTACTCCCCACAATTCCGATCCAGAGTATGCTCCTATCCGCCAGTTAAAGAAATAACTATCAGGAACGAAATAATCCTTTCCCCTTTTTTTAAGCCTCCCTTTTCTCGTAGAAAGAAGAATAGGAACAAAAAAAAATAGAAAAAATAAAATTCCAATAGGAAAGGATCCTTTTATTCTTTCTTTCCTATATTGATGAAATCAAATTCGTGTCATGATTCATGAACTAGTTAAATGTCTAATTCTTTTTCGTAATCAAAACTAAAAAAAGGATGGGTTGAAATATCTATTTCTATTTCGACAAGGAGTATTTTATTGAAGGGTTGATTAAGTTATTACTCAACACAGCAAAATTTAAATTATTAAAGGATGAGATTAATTCCGAAATACTTTTTTTTATCCTTAGAGCAGACAGAATTCCTGTGGTATAATTGGGGACCCTCCACTAGATTTTGATAGATTTTGACTTTATCTATCCTATAACCCTATGAAGATAACTCCCGTCCTTACATTTATTTGTGGCCCTGAGGAGCCGTATGAGGTGAAAATCTCATGTACGGTTTTGTAATAGCGATGGGAACCATAATGTTACCACCGACTATGATTATCTAACAGTTCAAGTACAGTTGATATAGTTGGGGCACAATCAAAATATGGTTTTTGGGGGTGGAATTTGTGGCGTCAACCTATAGGGTTTATCGTTTTTCTAATTTCTTCCCTAGCGGAATGTGAGCGATTACCTTTTGATTTACCAGAAGCAGAAGAAGAACTAGTAGCAGGTTATCAAACCGAATATTCAGGAATAAAATTTGGTTTATTTTACGTTGCTTCCTATCTAAATCTATTAGTTTCCTCATTATTTGTAACAGTTCTTTACTTGGGAGGTTGGAATCTTTCCATTCCATACATATTTGTTCCTGAGCTATTTGAAAGAAAAAAAGTGGATGGAATCTTTGGAACGACAATTGGTATCTTTATTACATTAGCTAAAACTTATTTGTTCTTGTTCTTTCCGATTACAACAAGATGGACTTTACCGAGACTAAGAATGGACCAACTATTAAATCTTGGCTGGAAATTTCTTTTACCTATTTCTCTGGGTAATCTATTATTAACAACTTCTTCCCAACTCCTTTCGCTATAAAAAAAGAATAGAAATAGAATATTCACTACTTGTCTCAAACAAGAGAAAGAAAGAAACTCAAATTATTCATAGATATTCACGATATGTTCCCTATGGTAATTGGTTTCATGAATTATGGTCAACAAACAATACGAGCTGCAAGGTACATTGGTCAAAGTTTCATGATTACTTTATCCCAAGCAAATCGTTTACCTGTAACTATTCAATATCCTTATGAAAAATTAATCACATCGGAGCGTTTTCGCGGTCGAATCCATTTTGAATTTGATAAATGTATTGCTTGTGAGGTATGTGTTCGCGTATGCCCTATAGATCTGCCTGTTGTTGATTGGAAATTTGAAACAAATATTCGAAAGAAACGATTGCTGAATTACAGTATCGATTTTGGAATTTGTATTTTTTGTGGTAACTGTGTTGAGTATTGTCCAACAAATTGTTTATCAATGACTGAAGAATATGAACTTGCTACTTACGACCGTCACGAATTGAATTATAATCAAATTGCATTAGGTCGGTTACCAATGTCAGTAATTGACGATTTGACAATTCGAACAGTGTTGAATTCGCCTCAAAGAAAAAATGACTAAACCTTTTAATTTCGAATTACTAGGGTTCCATTTTGGTATATTTGGTATATTTGGTGTAAAGGAATAAGGCTTTTTCTTTGCTTGAACAATAACTCCAAATACCAACTATTGATTGGTTAATGAGAAGTACAACTTAATTTGTATTGAAATGAAATAATATATAGACCAAAGCTTTTTGGAACTATATTATATAGCTTCAATTTCAAATTGACATTTCGAATAAAGAAAAGAACGAAATTGATCCAATAACAGTATCCGCACCAATTCCCAATCCAATTGAATTAAATTCAATTGGAATTGAGAATGTCTCATAAAAAAATGCCTGGTCGGTTCAATAAGTTCATGAACAAGATTTCGATTTATTTATCTCTTAGTTTAATATAATGGATTTGCCTGGACCAATACATGATTTTCTTTTAGTTTTTCTGGGCTCAGGTCTTATATTAGGAGGTCTGGGAGTGGTATTATTTACCAACTCGATTTATTCTGCCTTTTCCTTGGGATTGGTTCTTGTTTGTATATCCTTATTCTATATTCTATCAAATTCCCATTTTGTAGCTGCCGCGCAACTCCTTATTTACGTGGGAGCTGTAAATGTTTTAATCATATTTGCTGTAATGTTTATGAATGGTTCAGACTATTCCAAAGATTTTCATTTGAATTTTTGGACTGTTGGTGACGGACTTACTTCCCTGGTTTGTACAAGTATTTTTTTTTCGCTAATCGCTACTATTCTAGATACGTCGTGGTACGGGATTATTTGGACTACACGACCCAACCAGATTATCGAACAAGATTTGATAAGTAATAGTCAACAAATTGGAATTCATTTATCAACAGACTTTTTTCTTCCATTTGAACTCGTTTCAATAATTCTTTTAGTCGCTTTGATAGGTGCAATTGCCGTGGCTCGTCAGTAACAAATCTTTAGAACGCGAAACAGCAATCACAATTACAATTCGACTTTTTTATGTGTTATCACATTCATTTCCCTTTAATTCTTTAAAGTCTAGTTAAATACTATTTGTGGATCAATAGAAAAAAAAAAAAAATATAAATTTCTGTATTCGATCTATTATCAAATAGATTCTTTTGCTCCGTACTTGGGATATTTGAAGCAATCAAATCACTTGCATTATTGTTCATATTGAAATGAATCGAAATTGGTACGGAGTTGGTCAATGATGCTCGAGCATGTACTTGTTTTGAGTGCCTATTTATTTTCTATTGGTATCTATGGATTGATTACGAGCCGAAATATGGTTCGGGCCCTGATGTGTCTTGAACTTCTAGTAAATGCAGTTAATATCAATTTCGTAACATTCTCTGATTTTTTTGATAGTCGACAATTAAAAGGAGATATTTTCTCAATTTTTGTTATAGCTATCGCAGCCGCTGAAGCAGCTATCGGATCAGCTATTGTTTCGTCAATTTATCGTAACAGAAAATCGACTCGTATCAATCAATCGACTTTGTTGAATAAGTAGTATTCAGAAATCATAATCATAATATTCATCAATTTGGCTTAGCATATATAATATGCGCTAACCTCGATCATGTTTGTGAAATCGGAAGAAATCAAAGTATCTTTGTTCCCTCTTAGGAGTTGATCCAGAAGTGGGTTAATTATCAAAATTCTGGTAAATCATTGATTCATCTGGTATTAAAATATACGATGTTTCAAAATTGACTAGATCGAAAATTAAAAAGGCCAAAACCAAAATTGATAGATCCAATGTCACATTCAGTAAAGATTTATGATACATGTATAGGGTGTACTCAATGTGTCCGAGCTTGCCCCACAGATGTATTAGAAATGATACCTTGGGACGGATGTAAAGCAAAGCAAATTGCTTCTGCTCCAAGAACAGAGGATTGTGTTGGTTGTAAGCGATGCGAATCTGCCTGTCCAACGGATTTCTTGAGTGTTCGGGTTTATTTATGGCATGAAACAACTAGAAGCATGGGTCTAGCTTATTGATATTGATACGTTATCAAAAACCCACTTGAATCCGTTTTGAAAACAGTTTCTTTTTTTTTTTTTACCGATTACCGACAAAAACCCGTGCTCAAAAAAGAAAAAAGACAAATATATTCTATTTTCTAGTTTCGAGCACGGGTTTTTCTGGGCCAAGTGTATCTTGTCTTTACCACGAATTTTTTTCCTTGGTTAACACTAATTGTAGTTTTTCCGATAGCCGCGGGTTCTTTAATTTTCTTTCTCCCTCATAGAGGCAATAAGGTGCCTAGAGGATATACAATATATATATGTGTCTTAGAACTCCTTCTAACGACCTATGCATTTTTTTATAATTTCCAATTGGACGATCCATTAATCCAGCTGGAAGAGGATTATAAATGGATCGCCTTTTTTGATTTTGACTGGCGGTTGGGAATAGATGGACTTTCCATAGGACCTATTTTACTGACGGGATTTATCACTACTTTAGCTACTTTAGCGGCTCGGCCAGTTACTCGGAATTCCCGACTATTTCATTTCCTGATGTTAGCGATGTACAGCGGTCAAATAGGACCATTTTCTTCTCGAGACCTTTTACTTTTTTTCATCATGTGGGAATTAGAATTAATTCCCGTTTATCTACTTCTGGCCGTGTGGGGTGGAAAGAAACGCCTTTATTCAGCCACAAAATTTATTTTATACACTGCAGGAGGTTCCGTTTTTCTTTTAATAGGAGTATTGGGTATCGGTTTATATGGTTCCAATGAACCAACATTAAATTTGGAAACATTAGTTAATCAATCGTATCCCGTGGCACTGGAAATAATATTCTATATTGGATTTTTTATTGCTTTTGCTGTCAAATTACCGATTATACCCTTCCATACGTGGTTACCAGACACCCACGGAGAGGCACATTACAGTACTTGTATGCTTTTAGCTGGAATCTTATTAAAAATGGGAGCGTATGGGTTGATTCGGATCAATATGGAACTATTATCGCACGCCCATTCTATATTTTCCCCCTGGTTCATGATAGTAGGTACCATGCAAATAATTTATGCAGCTTCAACATCTCCTGGACAGCGGAATTTAAAAAAAAGAATAGCCTATTCCTCTGTATCTCATATGGGTTTCATAATTCTAGGGATTGGCTCGATAACCGATACAGGCCTCAACGGAGCCATTTTACAAATAATTTCTCATGGGTTTATTAGTGCTGCACTTTTTTTCTTGGCAGGAACGAGTTATGATAGAATACGTCTTGCTTATCTTGACGAGATGGGCGGACTGGCTATCCCAATTCCAAAGATATTCACACTATTCAGTATCTTATCGATGTCTTCCCTTGCACTGCCCGGCATGAGTGGTTTTGTTGCGGAATTTCTAGTATTTTTGGGAATAATTACCAGCCAAAAATTCTTTTTAATGCCAAAAATCCTAATCACTTTTGTAATGACAATTGGAATGATATTAACTCCTATTTATTCATTATCTATGTTACGGCAAATGTTCTATGGGTACAAGTTATTTAATGCCCCACCAAACTCTTCTTTTTTTGATTCTGGACCACGGGAGTTATTTGTTTTGATCTCGATTCTTCTACCCGTAATAGGTATTGGTATTTATCCAGATTTCGTTCTCTCATTATCAGTGGACAAGGCCGAAGCTATTATATCTAATTTTTTTTTTTTAGATAGTTTTCATGACTAAAAAAAAAAATCAAAACGAAATCCCATGATTAAAAAAAAAAGTTCGGTAGCCAATGAACAAGGAAGTATTTTTTCTTCTCTTCAGTTTCAGTTAAATAAAAAAAAAAGGAAAATAATCGAATTTGACTTGTGACCAAACGCCAAAGGCGTTTGGAAGAACCTTTTGAATCGCCGCACTGCTTGATTCAAAAGGTTCTCGGCGTCTTATACTAACACTAAGTTTCGTTTCGATCTATGCGCTATCCTATGTTTGTCTTCATCAAGCCCCTTCCTCGCCTCAATTCAAGTGGATATTAATTAAATGAACCATAACTATGTAACCCTATTCCTAATAGATTGACTCCAAAATAGCATACCCAAATTATAAGAAATCCCGTAGAAGCGACAATTGCGGAATTTACACCTTCAAAATTTGTATTTGTTCGAATATGTAAATAAATCCCGAATATAGTCCAAGTAATAAATGCCCAAGTTTCTTTTGGATCCCAATTCCAATAAGAACCCCACGCCTCATTAGCCCATACTGCTCCCGAAAGAATCCCTATGGTTAAAAAGATAAATCCTAAACTAATAATACGATAACTCCAACGATCCAATTGTTGAATCACTTGATACCTGTAATAATTTCTATCGGAAAAGGTATTTAGTAAAACATTCCCTTTTTCGTTGATGTATTGGATTTCACTGAAGCAAAACGACTCATTTCCATTTAAAAGATTTTTGCTTTTCAAAAAAACCCTTATAACTTTTCTTATAACTTTTCGAGATGTAATGACTAGAAGAGTCATGGATAATAAGGATCCACATACAAGAGCTGCATAGCCCAATACCATCATACTTACGTGCATCATTAACCACTGGACTTGGAGAGCGGGTACTAATATTCCGGATTGATGCATTTTGGTTAAAAAACCCGAAGTAGCAAAGCCTTGGGTAAAAATAGCACTTGGTGCCATTATAGCGCTTAAATGATTTTTGTTGTTTTTAAAATTGAAAATCCTATGAATAATGGAGAAACTCCATGAAAGAAAGATTAATGATTCATATAAATCACTTAATGGGAAATGCCTCGAGTAAATCCAACGGGTGATTAATAATCCTGTTAGACAGAAAACGGTAGCTATCATCCCCTTTTCTGATGAATCATATAGTCCTCTTCTTTCATCGACTAATAAGGTTAGTAAATATATTGGAATTCCAATTGAAACGACCGAAAAGGATATATGCGTTAATATATGCTCTATAGTTGAAAAGATCATAAAAAAAAATTAAAAGCGAGAATACCTCAACTATACAGAATGGAAATCATAAATTAAATTCCTTAGAGCACCCTTTGTATATCTTTTTGGAGATGCTATGCCGCCACTCGGACTCGAACCGAGATGCTCTAGCACTGCTTCCTAAGAGCAGCGTGTCTACCGATTTCACCATAGCGGCTTGCTCGAAATCATAATAACCTATTATTAGTCAATCGTCGAGATTGAAATGGAGATTTAATGATTCCACCTTTTGTCGTCTTATTTAATTATTTAAGGTTTCAGGTTTAGTTAACTTAACTTTCATAGTTTCTGGTTTAATAAACTAGACTTGTTGTAACGACTGTAACTAACTAGTTCGAACTTCAATCTAGGGAACAACTCAAAAGGGTTCTTTCGCTTTTTTCATTTTTCCTAACTTTTGTGTTTGGGTTGTCGTAATTGTTAGGCTTTTTTCAGTGTTCATTTGTGCTAAGATTGATCAAATCACTTAGGTATTGGGCTGGACATATTAGAAACAATAAAAAAATTCTTCTTGTTTAGTGCGTATGTTGGGCGATGGGGAAAATAAGAATACCCATCCTGGGAATAAGAAAAAATATTCAAATAAAAAGAAAGGTGAAACTTTCGAGTTTGTCTTAATTCCGTTTTGAAATAAAAAAAAAAAAGTACTTTTTTTTTTTATTTCAAATTCAGTAGACAAATCTATTGTTCAAAACATTACAAAAGGGGAATGGTTACTTACTTTTTTATACTTTTCTATAGTATAGAGTATAAATTCGAAACACAATTAACTCATTGTTGAGTCAGGCTTAGTCAGATTATTCCAACGTTTTCTTATTTATTTGTTTTACAAAAAAACTTTTTGAATTCCCAGTAGAAAGGGATTTCGCTAACGAAAAAGCCTTCAACGCTGCCCGATACCCCCTTTTTTTCCAAATATTCTTACGAATACGTTTTTTTAATATAGAAGTACGTTTTTTTGGAACTGCCATTGAAAAAAGAAAAGGTTATTCATTGCTCAAATTGGATGTGAAAGACATCTATTGTTAAAACAAATCATTTTTTAGTTTTCTTATTCATTTCATTATCTATGTATTTTTTCTAAGGTAGTTAGTTTAGAGAAAAAATAAATAAATCTAAATATGCAAGAATGGTATAAAATCTTACTCGAAAAAAAAAAACAAACTAAAAATACCTGTTCGTAGTTTATTGGGGAACGCTCTGGGTCAGCCTATGATTTCTATCAAACTGAATTTAATGTAATTCTTTAATC